GTATGTATCTAGGGAACAGTCGCTTCAAAGTGAATTCTCCCTAGATACATCTATTCAATTAAATTATGAATCTATGCTGATTCCGAATATATATATGAATTGTCCTAAATATTCAAAACCCTTTAATTTGGCCTTTTTCTAAAAAAAACATGAAAAAATCCAATGGATTTAAAACTTATTTTTCGGTAAATCAATTACGAAATTTTTTTCTAGAATCCCTAAAATTTGTTTGACATCTTCTATGCGAAAATGCTCCATTTTCATAAGATCTTCTTGGCTGTTATTCAAAAGGTCCAACAATGTATATATATTGGACCTTTTGAGACAATTATAGATCCTGGGAGGCAATTCTGATTGGTCAATAAAAATCGATTTCAACGCCATTTTTTTTTTATTTTTTGTTAGTTTAGCCAATTTATCATAAAAGGTAAAAGGGGGTAAAGGAAACATGTGTTGATTGTCCTCTAAATTTAGATTTTCTTCTTTGGTATGTAAAAAGGGAATCAATAAATCAATCAAATTCCGGGAGGCTTCGTGAAGTGCTTCTTTAGGAGTTAAACTTCCATTTGTCCATATTTCGAGAAATAGTATTTCTTTGTTACCATTTTCATAAGAATGAATACTATGATTCGCATTTCGAACAGGCATGAATACAGGATCTATAGGATAACTTCCATCTTGAAAGGTATTTGGCGCTTTTATAAGATATCCGCGATTCTTCTCTATTTGTAATCCAATAACCAACTCAATGGGTTCTGTCAAGCTAGCTATATGCTGTGTATTATCGACGATTTCTACATAAGGCGGTAAGATGATATCTTGAGCAGTTACATATCCAGGGCCTCTGACACAAATAGACGCCTCACAAGTTCCATAGAGATTACTTCTCAATATGATTTCTTTCAAATTCATTAAAATTTCATGTACTGATTCTTGAATACCCGTTATCGTAGAATATTCGTGTGATATTTTCTCAGATTTTGCGCGTGTGATACATGTTCCTTCGATTTCTCCAAGCAAAGCCCTTCGCATCGCAATGCCTATTGTGTCTGCTTGACCTTTCATAAGCGGAGACAGAATAAAGCGCCCATAAAAAAGACGCTTACTGTCTGCTGCTGATTCAACACACTTCCACTGTAGTGTCCGAGTAGATACTGTTATTTTCTCTCGAACCATAATAATATTATTTGATCAGATCATTGAATCATTTATTTCTCTTGTTTCTCTTACTATTGAAATATCTTCCTTTTTTATTTCTACACACGTCTTTTTTTCGGGGGTCTACAGCCATTATGTGGCATAGGGGTTACATCCCGTACGAAAGTTAATAGTATACCACTTCTGCGAATAGCTCGTAATGCTGCGTCTCTTCCGAGACCTGGACCTTTAATCATGACTTCTGCTCGTTGCATACCTTGATCTACTACTGCACGAATAGCATTTGCCGCTGCGGTTTGAGCAGCAAACGGCGTCCCTCTTCTTGTACCTCCGAAGCCACAAGTACCGGCAGAGGACCAAGAAACCACCCGCCCGCGTACATCTGTAACAGTCACAATGGTATTATTGAAACTTGCTTGAATATGAATAACCCCCTTTGGTATTTTACGTGTACTCTTACGTGAACCAATACGTCCACGCGAACCCTTTTTCGGTATAGCTTTTGCCATATTTTATGATCTCATAAATTTGAGTCAGAGATATATGGATATATCCATTTCATGTCAAAACAGATTCCCTATTTGTATATCAGGTCTTTAACGAGTTTGATTATCCTTGTCTTTGTTTATGTCTTGGGTTGGAACAAATTACTATAATTCGTCCCCGACGACGGATTAGTCGACATTTTTCACAAATTTTACGAACAGAAGCTCTTATTTTCATATTTGCCACTCCTTACTTTAATTTTGAATCCACTTTTTGGAAGAAAATAAGTTTCTTGAAATTTTCGATTTCGAATCGTATTCCTACGAAAGAAACGGTGAAGTTAAAAAACACCTAATCTTTCGAATCTTTGTTGCGGAGTCGATAAATTATACGACCTCTGGTTGAATCATAACGACTTACTTCAATTTTTACTCTATCTCCTGGCAGTATCCGTATAAAACTACGTCGGATCTTTCCTGAAACATAACCTAGAATCATATCTTCATTATCTAAACGAACCCGGAACATACCGTTGGGAAGCGATTCAGTAATTAAACCTTCATGAATCCATTTTTGTTCTTTCATTCCAGGTAAAACCCCCTTGAAGTATCAACTAGTGGAGGAAGAACCCTATTAGAGAACCCACCCCTTCTCTTTTCTTTTTCACAAAAAAGAAGTTTCATATCGGATATTAGAAAGATTACCATATATAACACAAAATTTCTCCGCCTATTCTTTCTAGTCGAGCCTCTCGGTCTGTCATTATACCTCGAGAAGTAGAAAGAATTACAACCCCCATCCCACCTAAAATTCTAGGAATTCTTTGATAGTTAGAATAGATTCGTAGACCCGGCCGACTTATCCGTTTTAAATTTAAAAGATTTCTATAAGTCCTTTTCCTATTCCTTCTATGTCGTAGGGTTAAAACCAAAAAATATTTGTTGTTCTCTCGATGTTTTCTCACATTTTCGAGAAAACCCTCTCGTAAAAGTATTTTAACAATACTTTGGCTGATATTAGTAGATGCTACTCGAACCACGCTTTTTCTATACATATCGGCATTTCGTATAGAAGTTATTATGTCAGCAATAGTATCACTACTCATGATTAATTAAAATTATTGGTGCCTCCAAATTTCGATATAATCAACATGTTTTTCTTTTTTTTTTTTTTTTTTACGTGTTTGTTTATAAATATTCATTTTGAAAGGTATATACGTGAGAGAAAATCTACTAAATGAATCTTAATCTATTTCTTTTAAATACCCTACTATAACCATATCGTGGTCTTATTTTATAATACCTCGGGAGCTAATGAAACTATTTTAGTAAAATTGAACTGTCTCAATTCTCGGGCAATCGCACCAAAAACTCGAGTTCCTTTTGGATTTCCTTCTTGATCAATCACAACTGCAGCATTGTCATCATATCGTATTATCATACCGTTGTCACGTTTAAGTTCTTTACAAGTACGGACAATTACAGCTCTGACCACTTCTGATCTTTCTAGAGGCATGTTTGGAACTGCGTCTTTGATCACAGCAACAATAACGTCACCAATATGAGCATATCGACGATTGCTAGCTCCTATGATTCGAATACACATCAATTCTCGAGCCCCGCTGTTATCTGCTACATTCAAATGGGTTTGAGGTTGAATCATATCATTTTTTTATCTGTTTTTTACAATACAAAGGTCGAAGAAAAAAAGAAATATTATTTGTCCAAAAAAAGAAACCTGCACCCACTATTTTTAAGTTTTTAAGTAAGGCCTATTTCTTTTTTATCCCAAAATGATAAATTGAGCTCGTATAGGCATTTTGGACGCTGCTATTGAAATAGCCCTTCTGGCTATAGTTTCTGTTACTCCACCCATTTCATAAAGGATTCGACCTGGTTTAACAACCGCTACCCAATATTCGGGAGAGCCTTTACCTGAACCCATACGTGTTTCTGCGGGTCTTACTGTAACCGGTTTATCTGGAAATATACGAACCCATATTTTTCCACCGCGACGTGCATTTCGTGTCATTGCTCGTCGACCTGCTTCTATTTGTCTAGATGTGATCCAAGCGGGTTCAAGTGCCTGAAGAGCGTATTTACCAAAACAAATAGTATTACCTCGATAAGATATTCCCTTCATTCTTCCTCTATGTTGTTTACGGAATCTGGTTCTTTTGGGGTTATAGTTGATGGTTTGTTTTGAATTCCATCTCTACTACAGAACCGGACGTGAGAGTTTCTTCTCATCCAGCTCCTCGCGAATAAAATAAATTCAAACTAAAGATTTTGAGTTCAATTTGAATTCTATTCAGATATAATATTATGCATAGATGTATTTATATTTAATTTTAATAACTGAATCATGGATTTCGTTTAATCTAGATCAAATCTTATTAATTTGTATATCTTGATTTGTCTATTTTGTTTGTATAGATATATATAATAATAATAATGAAATTATAATATATATATATTAATAACTATAACTAAACTATTTTTTCTTCTATTTATCGATATTAGAATGTTAAAAGGAATCTTTTTTTTGTTTTACTCTTTATCGTATTGGATTGACCCAAATTTAGCAATCCAAGAAAATAAAGTTTTCGCGGGCGAATATTTACTCTTTCCATTTCTATTTCAGTTCTATCATTCGTTCATAACTTTTCCGAATAGATGAATGGGTCTCTGGTCGGTTCCGCCATCCCGATCAATGAATCATTCAAATTCATTTTCATAGAATCTTTTGAATTCACAGGTTCCGTCGTTCCCATCGCTTCTTATTTAATGGTTAGGTCTGAATTCTACAATGGAGCTATTAGTTCTTGAGTCAATATTCTTAGTCTTTATTGGCTCGAAGCTCTTTATTTTTTGTTCGATGAGCAGATCCATTTAATGATGAATCCGTATTGATGCTTTATTACACAGATTTTTTATGAGATGACTCATAGACCTTACATATTGGAATTATATATCATCAATATTTTCTTTCTTCCTCTCATCCTTCCATTTATCCATACCCTTTCTTTTTTTTATTATTAACAATTTAGAAGCAGATTTTTTAATAAATAATAAAAAAGATTTCAGTTGCTACAACAATATGAACAATATATCATATCTTGACTGGTTCTTTGGATCCAGATAATACGAAGTGATGAGTTGGTTATTACTTCTATAGTTATTTGTTTATACTATGGGGCTGGTTTTTATACTAACCCTCAAAAAACCAACGAGTCACACACTAAGCATAGCAATTTTATCAAAAGATTAATTTAATTTTTATTAAACCCTATAGAATTATAATTTATAATTGTTCATTTTTTTTTATTGAACAGAAAAGAAGAAACGAATTTCTTT